ACTTCAGAAGAAACGATATAAAAGTACTTACCTTCTCCTTGGTGAGTCGAAGTGGGGTTCCGTCTTCCCTTGCCTTGCGACCTAGGTATTCCGTTTCCGGTTTCCCGGACTTTTTGTAAAGGGCCCCAGTCTTCCGTTTTTCATTTAATAAACTCCTGCTCGAGCTACTCGGCTAACTCTGGTTCTTTCGAAGAAGACCTTGATTTGAAAAGAGAAATCAACACCTGATCAAAAAATTTTTCTTTGAATACTCAAGGGGATTTTTAGGACCAGCGAGGCGGGGGGAAAGAGCGATCGCAAATCTCACGAATCAATTCAAGAGTAAACGTATGCGGTGGCTCCTAAACGAACTTCTCTCCTACATCTGATCGCAACCAGGTACGTCTGGTCATTTTTTGAATAGTAAGGGGCGGATTTCTTTTCTCTGTCCCGCTATACATTTTAGTAGAGTTTCCTCTTTTTCTTGCATTTATGTTGATTTGCCTATTGTAACTTTCTTATGCAGTAACTTCTTTAAGCCCTCCTTCAGATGAAGCGGCTAAAGCGTGAGTCTCTACTGCTCCGGATTCAGAGAGGTAGACAGGAAATGGGGTCTCACAGAGTCCTCTAGTTCCAGCCCAACTTCCTACTTACTTAGTTCCTACGGACGTTGGAAGCGTTGACGATCTTTTTTCCTTTTTCCTTTCCTTGTGGACATGACTACTATTTAGCTGTGCTTGATTAGTCCTCGCATGACTCTTCTTCACACTGATTTCAATCCGATTCGTCGGGCCGGATATCAAAACCTTCTACTGATCATGGAAGCTAGTGTGGCCAATGCGTCAGCAAACTGATTCTTCGTCCTCGACAGATAATTGAAGGTAATCCGTCTGAACTTTAGGCTGATATCTTCCAGATACTGATGGTAGGGAATGAGCTTCTGATCTTTGGTTTTCCAATCACCAGTTGTCTGAAAGATGATAAGTGACGAATCTCCATATACATCAATCTTCTTGATTCTCAAGTCGAGGGCGAAAAAAAGAAGGGCCTGTGATACACGCAGAATATTCTGCGATATTGTTTGTGCAAAAGAACCTCAACTTGACAGCTATGGGAATATAGGCTCCTTTTGGCGAGCTTTAAAATAGCATGTAGAAAGGCCATTTCCGTTCTGATTTACTGCACCGTCAAAGAACATTTGCCAATCATGAGGAGTTTCGTCTTCTTCTTCGCCTACCGCAAATAGAATAGCTTCGTCCGGGAAATTCGTCCCCTTACTAATAAAATAAAGCTCATAGTCAGGCACGCGCTGGTGGTCTGCTATTGCCTGCCCCTTGCCTTACTCATTTAGGGCTTCTGGGTGACGTACACAATATCGAACTCTGAGAGTAAGATCTGCCACTTTGCTGTACGGCCCGTGAGGGCTGGCTTTGAAAAGAGAGACTTCCGCGGGTCCATCCTTGCAATCAGCATGGTCGTATAGTTCAACATGTAGTGGCGTAGGCGTTGCGAGGCCCATGTAAGAGCACAACAGGTCTTTTCTAGAACCGTATACCTTGTCTCATAATCAGTGAACTTCTTGCTGAGATAGTATATGGCTCTTTCCTTCCTACCCGTTTCATCGTGCTGACCAAGGACACAACTCATGGATGCTTCCATTACTGACAGATACATCAGGAGAGGTCGACCAGGCGTTGGCGGGGAGGATTGAGTAGATATTTAAACACTTTGTCAAAGGCCTTTTGGCAATCCTCGTTCCTTGTGTCTATCTTTTCTGAAAGGCGGGGTCTTCTTTCTGAGCAGTTTCAAGATCGGCTCACAGATGGGTGTGAGCTGGGCAATGAGCCTGCTCGCCTATGAATGATGCTATACCTCACTCGACTTGCACTGCGCATCTCGTCCTACACCTCGGAAATCTGCAGACGGAGCAACAGTATGTCGAAGACCAGATCAACCAGATCGTTCTGGTTTCTCCGTAGCACTTGACCATCCCCTCGTCGATAGCGGTTAGAGAGTAAGTATAGACTGAAAAAATCCCCAGAGAAGGTGTCGCAGTTGAGTTAGCCTTACTCTATTCACCTTTTGGCTTAGAAAGTCCCTCATCCTAGAGCTGATAGAAGTACAATAAGAGTATGAAGTTAGACTTAGTCAATTCACCGATTCGGGTTTTTTAATGGACGTGTCACGCTTTTAACGCATGAAGAAAGCTGTCAAGCATTGAATGAAGGAAGGTTTGAGGGAGGCAGGTGAAGAGCTTTGCCTGAGCTGAGCCTTTTGCCTTTCATAAGAGTCAAGCAAAGAAAATGGAAAAACTTATTATTATGTATGGGCGTAGCATTTCATTTGAGTTTAACTAGCAAATGAGTCAATCGAACCGTCTCTTTGTCAGTCTCATAGCCAGCCATCTCTTTAGCGTGGAAATGGGATATCAGTCAATAGCTTCCCTTTATCCCGCCATTCAAAGAGAAATACCCGGCGAAACCCGATCCTTAATAGCCGGCGAGGAATTAAAGGAACTTTCGTCTCGTAATGATCTTATTCTATAGTCAGCTATCGTGCTTACGGTAACTAGTCTTGATGCCGAGAATCGTCTTCTGTTTGCAAGAATACGGAGGGAATAATTCAAGTTAGCTGACCCAATAACTCTAATATAGCTCTACCTTAGCTCCCCTTCCAAGGATCACTGCCTCATGCAGGTAGTAGATGAGGAAGAAACCTATGGTGAAACTCCTTCTGAACTCTTGGAAATGGTGGAGAGATCAGAGGAAAGGAAGAGTTTTAAGGAAAAGCTACTCTGTGTTAGCGGTCTTCGATGAACAGAGTCGGCTTAGTGAGAATAGCTCTAGTCTGAGAGCTTAAGCTATGAGTTGAAAAGTTAAGTATGGGCGGGGTCAGTTAAAGCTTTAGTGCCTCCTTTAGTTTAGAAGGAGGTAGTTGTTAGAGAATGTCTAATTTCCGGATTAAGGCCTCTAACGGTTCGACGAAAGCCTTTTCTAGACATCATGTGGATGATTCGCCAGGGATGGTGAGAAAATGAGATTTTCTTTAGTCAAATCTTGATTCTCGTGGATTTCTACTTTTGCGTGCTATTCCTTCTCCGACATGTCTCGGATGTCAAGCTCTTTTCTTTCCTGGAAGGCCGTAAGCCATGGGCAGAAGCTGAGTTGCAGAGACGAGGAGAGCAGGATTTGGCATCGGCCCAAGCAATGCCCAAAGAAGTCCCCTTTCTTCATTGAGCTGCTCCTTGCCTCTTTATTACTAAACTAAGGGCCCTTTTTCACCTGCCTGGACTGCTTTTACTGAAAGAAGTGAATCGGACTCTCTGCTATAGTAAGCTGTCCCGCTAAGGCCCTCTTGAAGGCCCTTGTTGGGCTATGTATACCAGGCCGATGCTCCCCTTAACCAACGCTTAGGGGGAGGTTTACCCATCAATACTTATGTCGAGGGTGTCGTAATTGACCACCTTCGCTGTCCTTAGATAAAGGAGATTAAGCTTTGTCCTTGGATGGGAAGTCAAGCAAACCAGCTTGTAAACCCCTTCGGAGGTCCACTCAGGTCCAGGTGCTGTGGACTCCCTAAATGAATTGGTCTATACAGAGTGGTCTCTTTGTTGGGTGCACTCTTGCTTACGTGGTATACCACTATTCAATCTTCTTTCGAGGGCCCCGTGCGTCTTCATACTTGGAAGGAAGTGCTATAGTTCAAAGCCCCGTAAATGAAGTTCCGGCTTCGAAGGAAGAAGCAAGCCCACTCTATAAGTATTACCAAACTAAGGATTGAACCTCTTCACTCTCCTACGGGATAGGCTTTTTTGAGCACAGGAGTTTGAGATTTTGATAACTTCGTAACTTAGCCCAAGCACTAACTAAGCTAATTCAATACCAAAAGGAGCGGTAGCAGCTTAGGAGAGGAAGTGAGTAGGATGGAAACAGGAATACCTGTAGCAGCTGTCGAATGAGACTGATTTTAGTACAATAACATGAGGACCAGCGTTATAAGCCCGGCCTTAAGAAGGCTTCGGGGCTTAGTTACACCTCTCTCCCTGAACTCACTATTGTAACAGTCCTACGGTTCAATCATATTCCTATCTACATTCCGTTTTCTCCATAGCGTCTAACAAGTAAGCAATTGAATACCTGATAGCAGATTCATAAAAAAGAAGGAAAGGGGAGAGGCGAATCAGACTAGCTAGCGAAGAAAGAATGAATGAAGTTCGGAAATAGTCTCGCTCAGTTCCATAGGCTTTCTAAAGGAGAGGATTGAGGCTTAGTGTGAAATGCTAAGGTTGAGCTCAATTTATTATCAATTGATCATAACGAGCACTGGATAAGATCAAGGAATCAATCGGGTAACTAAAACATTCATCTTCCTAAACCTAGTGGAAATAACTCAAACTCAGCACATCCAAGGTCGGATACCAGTGTCTTAGCTCCTGCTTTCTTCTTTTTCCCAATAGAAGTAGATTCAACGGCTTGAGCTCAGTCCCTTGCTGTAAATAAGATTGATTTATCGGAGGTAGGAAGTGACTCATAGCTTGGCTTGATATGAGGTACGTTTAAAGCTCGACCGATAGCGAGAGGAGAGGGATTCAACTCCAGTTACGACTTCCCCTCGGCCGGGCATCTTCCCTCTTGCTTCGCTCGAGACCTAAAGCCCTTCGCCACCTTCTCTCCTTGGTTCTGAGATTGGTTGGATTTCTGCCTTCTTTCTCTTCAAATTAAACCGGCATACTGAAATAGATTGCACTAAGGGGCATCTATTTTGTGAAAGAAGGACTTCGTTGAAAAATGGATTGGTTACATCCCGCGTACTTGCCCATAATTACTTATATGGGGTGACCTACTTACACTGATTCCAAAACAGCTCTCATTCCTCAAAGCCCGACAGCAGAGTAAACCCCTCCTTCGGTCGGTTCATGAGCTGCCAAAAGCTAACTTTACGCTCGGTAGCTACCGGAAGTTGCTTCGCTCCCCAACTCGTTTAAGTCAACTGATGCCATGGGTCATTCCCTTGTTTACGAAACTGGGCTATGAAAAGCATCGAGAAAGAAGAGTGGAACAACTACCTTCCCAGTTTATCGGGACTCTACCTATTTGGTTGATTCTTGCCTTGGGCTTCACTCCCTTAATCCCGTTCCTTCGCTCTCCGGACTTATTCCTTCTAGGCGCATAAACTTCTGTAAAAAAAAATAGAAAGAAAAACTCACGAAGAAAGCACCGGTAAGGTTGTACCTAAGCCTAAGGGCTGGCCTTTACTGGATCGAATTCCCTCTGCGAGCTACCAGATCTAATGCACCATTCTTCGGCCTCTTACGAAAAGTTTCGATGTACCAGATCGTCTTGTGTTTCATCAATCTTCGGCAGGAGTTTGATGCGGGGATTCCCAGCTGTAGTGGGCCATCGCCCTATACTTAGCGAAATAACTTGATTTCGCCCTTCCTTGATCAATCACTTTCAAGCTGTTACTTCTTGCTCTTCCACGATATAGAGCTGTCTCCAATGACAATGAAATCTTTATTTCCAGTGATGGATTCCCTGTCCAGCGCATCTCCTGCCCAATCTGCATCGGAGTCTCCTGTCATCTGAAGGGAACTGGAAGATGGGAAAAGAAGACCTTTTCCAGGTGAACCCTTAAGATATCTGAGGATTCTGTATGCAACATCTATATGTCTCGTTCTCGGTTTCTGCATGAATTGACTCACGACTCCAACAACATAGGCAATGTCGGCTCGATCATGTTTATATTGGCAGTAGGAGGTAAAGCATGAGTGGGTAGGGGATTGGTAGTGACATTGGGACGCTTTGCCCTTGGTGGCTCAATTTTCCCTGAATTAATAAGGTCTTGGATGTAATGTTTCAGCCTTAAACATCGGTCAGTATTTTGGCCATTTGTCTAAAGGTACTTGCAGTAGGCATGGGCTTTGTACCTAGGAGGAAGAGGATCTGGTGACGGAGATGGGGGAAGAGGCGTGAGTACACCATGCTTTTGAAGCCTTTCCAAGGTGCGGCTGAGAGTTATGCCTAACGGAGTTAAAGTGAATGGTGTCTTTGGCTTTCCGTCAGACAAGACATTGACTTCACTGTTCTTGCTTCTTCCTCCCAGGGCTATCTTCTTTCCTTTTGGATCTGCCCTTTTGACCTGTGATCCATGAGTCCCATTGTAGATTTCAATACGGGTGGTTCAATCAAAGAGTCATAAGTGGTCATCGCTTGGAAATCGAAATAGTCATGGTATTGCCTACTCATGTTACTTATCATTATACGAACTTCTTTCTTTTCTGGGGGCAGACCCTTTTAGATAACAGCTATTGAGCTTCCTCGGCCAGTTCCCTTGAACTTGAAGTTCCCGTGTCTGTGGGTCTCTTCTCGCTTTGCTCTCGCAATTTCATACCTTCTCGCTGCCAATTTTGTTAGTGACATCGAGTGAGCAATCCGTGATTTGATTATAATCATCTCATATGAGAGAAAGCGAGCTCAAGATCAGGAGCCAAAGCAGACCGAGAAGAAAAGGATTTTGAGACTAAACCACTGGTTTCCAAGCGCTACCAAGCCAAGCAATCGACTTTCTTCCTCTGCTCTGGTTCTCCCGCTGGTATTCTAAAGCGGGCATAAGACCATATGTTGAGGTAGAGCCAACCAAGTCAAGAGTAGCATAACATATCTCCTATCTCCTAGCTACACATTTCTTTCTCAGATAGAGAGAATGAGATCAGGGTTGTAACCTTTCTGAAAGTCTTCTACCCTAGTCAGTCCTGTACCTATATTCAACCATTTCTTTGGCACATTCTTGGAATTACTATTTGAAAGAAGACTGCTTTACTAGACTTTCCCCTGTCGAATTTTGAATAGGCTTTCGGGAAAGCAAAGAAGAAGTCAATCTTAAAGTTCTCTTAAGAATGAGGCAGTACGGTTATAACCTCTCCTTTAGAGCTACCTGAGACTTTTAAAGAGGGTGAAACTTCTTCCGTTCATGACCTATACATACCCAAGACTCATTCACTCCTTAAAGAGATCAGTCGCAGAGTTTTTGATGATAATAGAGCTTTTACTTTTGATGCCCTTAGCCCCTTCCATCCGGCTGATATGCTCTTCGTTACACTCAGCCTTCTAAACCCAGAGTCTATCAACTCTACTTCTCCAACTCACTCTTCGTCTGTCGACTCTTCTTGGAGAGTCTGTAAACTCTACATCGCTAACGCTCAACCTTTCTCATGGGACACTGCAATATCATTCATCTCACCTGCGATAAGAAAAAGGTAAAGAAAGACCATTGGCAACGTCCTCGATAGCATCCCATAACCTGTGAGGAGCGATTCCAGCTTCCTCAGTCTTGTCAGTCTTTCATTTCTGTGTAAGAGCCAAAAAGGGAATCAATCGTTAGCCCGTAATGAATCTCTTTGTCTTCTATTCTCTTTCTCGTATTCGAAGTTGTAGAGCGGGAAAGAAAAATCCTATGTCTGGTCTAGCATGCACAATGGCCCATGAACATTGGGAGAAGAAAGCCTGTTTGTAGCAGCCATAGCCTATTTATTACTAAATTTCTTTGATTTGAATTTGATATGATTTTTGCAAGATTTCCTTGACATGTTTTTGGCCGGTGGGAATTCCCAAGCAATCATCAACCGGCCCTTTTTCAAGGCTTGCAAGCACCCTTCTGACATCCTTTAAAAGCTCAACGAGAAGAGGAAGCCCGGAATGCTTCCAATTTCAGTATTGGAGATTGGCATGGTAGTTTCTACTAAGTTTAAGTTCTCTCATTTGGCTTTAAAGAAGACTTTGCTCTCTTAATAGCGACGGATGATTATCCTCCCGATTTATATTACTCTTATAGGTCCTATTCCAAATCGATTCTTTATCAATGGCCTACCCTTTCTTTGAACCTTGTCAATGATCGAACTTAAAGATATGAACTTAGTGCCATTTGATGAGTAACTGAGAACAAGGGAGAGGGATATGGAAAGGATGAAGTAATGAAAGAGGAAGTCATTGCTAGTAGTAACGACTTGTCACGATCCATTGGTTCATATAAAATCCATGTCCTAGGTGTATCAAAAAACATTCTTTTCGCTAAGCGTATATAATAAAATAGAGTGAAAGGGTCCACCCCGAAAGGGGGTACTAAAAAACAGCTGAGTCCTCTCCGAACCGCAGGAGATAGTTGCCCATCATACGGCTCACCAACTTCACTTGCCTCTATGGGAGACTCGCTCCGGGCAGGTTCGGATCACTTACAATACACGGCTCTACGAAGGGGTGGGTTAGGAACGTTTTAAATATGATTCTTTTTCCGACGATGATAAATGCAAAAAAAGGAACCCATATTTTCGACTGGGAAATGCGAGTCTGTTTTGTCCACTTTCTCCATCCCTCTCTATCAAAATGATCAAAAAGGAAAGAAGTATTCTTATTCTCGTGTTCGATCTCTTCCATCTCTGCCCCGCTCGTTGTCACCTATGTTGAAGAAAGGTTTGGAACCCTGTAGAGAATGAGGAGGGGCCTTAGATCTTCCTCTCAACAGTGCTTCTCGGGGCTCCACTCTCCCCCCCCTGAATAAGTAAGGCCCCGTTAGCCTGGGCGAAGATGGGGATAAGGAATAAGGATTGAAGCCCCCTTAACTCTGCCAGGGACTGGACAGGGGTTAGCTCTGTAAATGTGTAGAGCCAAGTGTAGTGTGGTGTAGTAGTAGGCACTTCTAGGCCCCTTCCCGGCTACTGGACCACTCCAGTGCTTTGGGTACTACGGACCCTCTGCCATCCATTGCAGCAGAGCCGTTTCATGAGCGGGGGGCTAAGCGCAGTTCTTTGAATCAAACGTTGAATGAAATAGATTCTTTTTTAGATATAAAAATATAAATCGGATAGGATAGATGGATGGATCTATCTTTCTATTCATATATATTCAAAAAAAATGGATTTATATAGTTAAGTAGCGTAGCAAGAAGCCCCAAATCCTTGATTTGGCCAGGAAAGACTGCACTGCTTTGGGCCCAGGAAGCGAAGGGAATGAGCTCGGCTGCTTATCCTCCACACTTCTTTTTCTCCGTGCCCGTTCCGCCGCATGCGCTTCGCGCGCCATTGGCGCTTTGCTCTCCTCTTATTCTTCATTGGACGGTTCGGATGGACTTCGCCGTTCTTTCCCAACTAAAATAGAAAAGGCTGTATTACACCGAGATGTCGATTCGTTTTCCGCCCCCAATGAGATGGGGAATTTTTAACCCCCTATTTTGACTTCCTTCATCTTTCTGAATTGAGGCCCGGCTCGCGTCGTTCCAACAACCGGCGGGGAGCACCTCAGTATACGATCGCGCGCAGTAACTGGGAGTCCTATTACACCTAAGGCCAACTTCAATTCACCAAACCAAGGTTCATCTCGTGTAGTGATTGTGGACTCGTACAAGGATATTGAGTAGACGGTTGATGTATCAGACTCGACCCTATCTTTCGTAGCATGCATTCCCATCGGTGTCGCAACTGATTCGGTAAGCTACGTGTCCGGTGCACGGAGAACTGCCTTCGGTCCCCCAAACTGACTTACTCGTGGCAACCTTCCGGCCGCCCAACAACCTATAACGCTAGTCACTACTCCCACTGGGGCTAGGAAGTAAGCCCCACAACCCAAAGCGGCGAAGAACAAATAGAATTTGCTACAAAAGCCGGCTAACGGGGGTATTCCTGCGTATGAGAACATAGTAATGGAGAAGGTAATAGCCGAAATAGGATTCGTTTTGGCTAGAGCGCCCAAATCTGCTATATATTTTACACGGGTTTGCCGTAATGCTAAAACTATGGCGAATGCATCTATCGTCATTAATGCATAAATAAAGATACCAATTAGTAGTGATTGAATTCCTTCTATGGTTCCACATGAGAAACCAGTACGAATATAACCTACATGTCCAATTGAACTATGAGCTAGAGGTCTTTTGACTTTCGTTTGGGCCATGGCGGCCAGTGCTCCTAAAATCATAGAAGCAATGCTGCAGAAAAAGAAGATTTGTTGCAATGTAGCTCCATAGGAACCAT